ATAAAAAAGTGAATATGGGTGCTCATCATTTATTGATGGGAGGTTAACTTTATGATAAAGAGGGATCCGAATGTAGAAGTATATGCTTCAGGTCAATATATACGTATGTCTGCTCACAAAGCCCGAAGGGTACTTGATCAGATTCGTGGGCTTTACTACGAACAAACCCTTATGATGCTAGAACTCATGCCTTATCGAGCATGTTATTCAATTTTAAAATTGGTTTATTCTGCAGCAGCAAATGCCAGTCACAATATGGCTTTCAACAAAGAGGATTTAATTATTAGTCAAGCCGAAGTTAACGGAGGTACTTTGCTAAAGAGGTTTAAACCTAGAGCTCGCGGACGTAGTTATCCGGTAAAAAAACCCACGTGTCATATAACTATCGTATTACAAGATATATCTAAAGATCAAGACTTTTTCATATGGTTAAGAAACCGGGGCTGGATATATGAGACCCTCAAAAATATTAATATGAAAGAAAGGTATGTAACTATGAGCTATGAGAAAAGAATGATATGGGCTAATAGCGGGGGAGAGGTAGTATGGGACGAGGTCGTATGGGACAAAAAATAAATCCACTTGGTTTTAGACTTGGTACAACCCAAAGTCATCACTCTGTTTGGTTTGCACAACCAAAAAATTATTCCGAAGGTCTTCAGGAAGATCAAAAAATACAGGATTGTATCAAAACTTATGTACAAAAAAATATGAGAATATCCTCAGGTGTCGAGGGAATTGCACGTATAGAGATTCAAAAAAGAATCGACCTGATCCAGGTAATAATATATATGGGATTCCCGAAATTGTTAATAGAAAGTAGACCAAGAGGAATCGAAGAATTGCAAAGCAGTGTAAAAAAAAGATTGAATTCTGTGAATCGAAAACTCAACATTGCTCTCACAAGAATTGCAAAACCTTATGGACAACCGAATATTCTTGCAGAATTTATAGCTGGACAATTAAAAAATAGAGTTTCATTTCGAAAGGCAATGAAAAAAGCTATTGAATTAACCGAACAAGCGGATACAAAAGGAATTCAAGTACAAATTGCGGGACGTATCGACGGAAAAGAAATTGCACGTGTTGAATGGATCAGAGAAGGCAGAGTTCCCCTACAAACCATTCGAGCTAAAATTGATTATTGCTCCTATGCAGTTCGAACTATCCACGGGGCCTTAGGCATTAAAATTTGGATATTTTCAGACACAGAATAATGGTCCTTTATTTGTTCAATCGAAAATGAGAATGAGCAATTCTTATTCTTTTTCTTTTACAATTCTCATTCGTCTAATTTCGAATTCTAATTATCTAATTCTATTATTATTATATAGGGTTGAATAAAAATTCGATTGACCATTTGGTATAATTGCTATGCTTAGTGTGTGACTCGTCAGTTTTTTTATTTAGTTTAGGATTACGTTCGGATTCAAATTCAAAAAACAAAAAACCAACCAACCAATAGTCTGAACTAGTAACTATATACAACTAATAACCAGCTCATTGCTTCGTATTATTTAGATCCAAGCCACCAGTCACTATATGATGTATCGATCATATCGTTGTAGCAACTGAAATCAATCTTTTTTTTTACAAATTAATCAGACCATAGCATAGGTTGTGAAGCGAAAACAAAGGGATATGGATAAATGGAAGGGTGAGAGAAAGAAAGAACGAGAATATCGACGATAATGATATAGAATTCCAATATGTATGGTCTATAAATCATCTCATAACATAAAACAAAAGGCAGTGAGTGTAATAAAGCATCAATACGGACTCGTCCAAAAAAATAATTAGATAAATCCGGTTCAGTTCATAAGAAAAAAAAAACAAGAGCGTCGAGTCAATAAAGACTGATAAAATTGACTCAGGAAAAATGGAATTGGAAGCTCCATTACAGAATTCGGGCCTAGTCATTAATCGAGAAGCGATGGGAACGACGGAACCTTTGAGTGCGGAAGATTCTATTGAAAACGAATTCTAATGATTCATTGGGTGGGATGGCGGAATGAACCAAGAAACAATTCATTTCTTCGGAAAAGTCACGGAATGACTCTACGAATGAAACAGAAAGTGAAGGAGTCAATATTCGCCCGCGAAACACTTATTTATTGGATTGCAAAGTATTGGCTTATTCAATATTCAATAAAGGTAAAAAAAAACGAAGGTGAAGATCCATTAATGAAATTAGAAAAAAAAATATTCTAAATAGAAATCTAATAGATATTTAGATAGAATTTTATATAAAAGCAAGATATAAAACTTCCTACGTGACAGGTTAGATTAGATTTCAACAAATCCCATGCACCGTTCTGTATATTATTCAGTAAGTACATGCATATCTCTAATCGAAATATATCGAATCATGAATCATTTTATTCGCGAGGAGCTGGATGAGAAGAAACGCTCATGTCCGGTTCTGCAGTAGAGATGGAATTGAGAAGCAACCATCAACTATAACCCCAAAAGAACCAGATTCCGTAAACAACATAGAGGAAGAATAAAGGGAATATCTTATCGAGGCAATCGTATTTGTTTTGGTAGATACGCTCTTCAGGCACTTGAACCCGCTTGGATCACATCTAGACAAATAGAGGCGGGGCGACGAGCAATGACACGATACGCGCGTCGTGGTGGAAAACTATGGGTACGAATATTTCCAGACAAACCTGTTACCGTAAGACCTACAGAAACACGTATGGGCTCGGGGAAAGGATCTCCCGAATATTGGGTATCTGTCGTTAAACCGGGTCGAATACTTTATGAAATGAGTGGAGTATCCGAAATTGTAGCCAGAGAAGCTATTTCAATAGCTGCGTCCAAAATGCCTATACGCACTCAATTCGTTATTGCGGGGTAGGAATGTGGAACCAAAGGAAAGAGGTGTGATGAAAACAAGCAACCAACCGCAAGTTTATTTATTTCTGATCTAAACAAACAATATTTCTTTTTTTTCTTCCCCCCTTGCTTTGCATTGAAAAAAAAAGATAAAAAAAATGATATGATTCAACCTCAGACCCTTTTAAATGTAGCGGACAACAGCGGGGCTAGAGAATTAATGTGTATTCGAATCATAGGAACTAGTAATCGCCGATATGCTCATATCGGTGACGTTATTGTTGCTGTAATTCAAGAAGCAGTACCCAATATGCCTCTACAAAGATCAGAAGTGATCAGAGCTGTAATTGTACGTACATGTAAAGAACTCAAACGTGACAACGGTATGATAATACAATATGATGATAATGCAGCAGTTGTTATTGATCAAGAAGGAAATCCAAAAGGAACTCGAGTTTTTGGTGCGATCGCTCGGGAATTGAGACAGTTGAATTTTACTAAAATAGTCTCATTAGCTCCTGAGGTATTATAAATACTAATATTATTTCTATTATTATAGTAGGCGAAATAGATTCAATAAAATTTTTTAAATTTATTAGTAGATTGTGTTTCACGCATATACCTTTAATAAAATTATTCATCTTTTTTTTATTAATTCATAAAAAAAAAGCAAAGCATGTTGATTATAGCAAAACTCGCGGACACCAATACTTATAGTTCGTCATGGGTAAAGACACTATTGCTGACATAATAACTTCTATACGAAATGCTGACATGGATAAAAAAGGAACGATTCGAATAGCATCTACCAATATCACCGAAAATATTGTTAAAATACTTCTACGAGAAGGCTTTATTGAAAACGTGAGAAAACATCGAGAAAGCAACAAGAGTTTCTTGGTTTTAACTCTGCGACATAGAAGGAATAGGAAAGGTCAATATAGAACTATTTTAAAACGTATCAGCCGGCCCGGTCTACGAATATACTCCAACTATCAACGAATTCCTAGAATTTTAGGTGGAATGGGGATTGTGATTCTTTCTACTTCTCGAGGTATAATGACAGACCGCGAAGCTCGACTAGAAGGAATCGGTGGAGAAATTTTGTGTTATATATGGTGATCCTTCTAAATATCACAATTGCATCCGTAACTTCCTATTTGTTTTGGGCAAAAAGGCGAAGGGCGGGTTGTCTAATATCACTCCTCCTCCATTAGTTGATACTTCAAGGGGGTTATCTGGAATGAAAGAACAAAAATTGATTCATGAAGGTTTAATTACTGAATCACTTCCCAACGGTATGTTCCGTGTTCGCTTAGATAATGAAGATCTGATTCTAGGTTATGTTTCGGGAAGGATCCGACGTAGTTTTATACGGATACTACCAGGCGATAGAGTGAAAATTGAAGTAAGTCGTTATGATTCCACCAGGGGACGTATAATTTATAGACTCCGCAACAAAGATTCAAACGATTAGATTAGGTAATTCCTTTCGCGGGGATACAATTCGAGGTTCCAAATTTCAAGAGACTTATTTTCTTCCAAGGAATAGATTCGGAATTAAGATAAGGAATGACAAATATGAAAATAAGGGCCTCCGTTCGTAAAATTTGTGAAAAATGTCGACTGATCCGTAGGCGGGGACGAATTCTAGTAATTTGTTCCAACCCAAGGCATAAACAGAGACAAGGATAATCTTTCTCAAAAGGAACTCTCAAAAGAACCCAATGCACAGCACAAATAAAAGATCTGTTTTGACATGAAATGGATATATCCGTATATCTATGACTCATATTTATGAGATGATAAAATATGGCACAACCTAGAGCAAGAATTGGTTCGCGTCGGAATGGACGAATTGGTTCACGTAAGAATGCACGTAGAATACCAAAGGGAGTTATTCACGTTCAAGCAAGTTTCAACAATACCATTGTAACGGTTACAGATATACGGGGTCGGGTGGTTTCGTGGTCTTCCGCCGGTACTTGTGGATTTAGGGGCACAAGAAGAGGAACTCCTTTTGCTGCTCAAACCGCAGCGGGAAACGCTATTCGTACAGTGGTGGATCAGGGTATGCAACGAGCGGAAGTGATGATAAAGGGTCCTGGTCTCGGAAGGGATGCAGCATTACGAGCCATTCGTAGAAGTGGTATATTATT